TAGAATCATAAATGGAATCGGATTCTATCTAATACAACTACAACGAAAAATTTTCAAATTCAAAAATGAAATAGAGAAATAGAATGAAATGGAAAAGATCAAAAATCAATAAAATTAAGGCGGATAGAAAAACTTATTAGATACCATGGATTCGGATATCTAATAAGTTATACCTACTATTGGATTTGAACCAATGACTCCCGCCGTATGAAAGCAATACTCTAACCACTGAGTTAAGTAGGTAATTTCGAATCAAAAAGAAAAAGAAATGGAACCCGTCACATCGATGGATTATAAATGTAATATTATTTATAAGCAATACCGATCAAAGAGATAAAAGTTGGATCATGTAATATTCATCTTGACAAGAAATTATTGACATGATAAAATATATATCACAAGCAAAAGGGCTATAGCTCAGTTAGGTAGAGCACCTCGTTTACACGCGCGCCGATGTTTTTTCAGAGGAGTACATTATGGAATCAAAAAACTTATTGAGAAGTTGATGTCTTACTCCATGACTTTTAGGGAACAAGAGAACAATAGCCTGACAAAAGATTCGGTCCAATTTAGGTGCCCCTTTTCTATTTTTAGATTTTAGGCAACCAATAGAACCCATTATTGATTTAAGATATTGATAAGGGGAATACTCACTCTATTCAATGCTAGGCATAATGAGTATCAAGACCTCAAAAAATTCTTTTTTCGTCCTATCTTATGAACTTTAAGGTGTATGAAGTTTCATATTGGATTATTTAAGTAAGAAGGGGGCGATGGAGACTTCATTTAACTTAGGTTGATCTAAGCCAAAAGCAAACCTACGTCAGGATAACCTTCTTTGAAACACTTCGGTAGTGCTCTCAGATCGGAATCCAAATAAGAAATCAGAGCACATGGAGCCATCTTCTTATCTTCTTGTCAAGAGAATTATGGTAGACTAACTGATTATTTATATCAGTTAATGGAAGAGCCCAATGCAAAAAAATGCATGTTGGGTCTTTGAAACAGTTCGAATCATTTTGAGAATAATCAGTTTGATCTGTTTTACCGAGAAGGTCTACGGTTCGAGTCCGTATAGCCCTAAAAAAAAAAAAATGAAATAAAATTCAAATACAAAAACAAAAATTGTATAGTTTTTATTTCTTCATTATTGTATTGTTTGTTGTTTGTAACTAGCCGCTTGCAATTGCTTGGTTTATCGAAAAACGAAAAAAAAAGTGCACTTCAATAGACCCAATCGCTATTTTTTTTTATCTTGTCTTGGCTAAACAAACCCAATTTTATTCATTACTCTTCCTAAGTCAATTACATATGAATTTTTCCCCTTTCCTATCCGCAATCAAAAAGAGTTAGTGATACTTCTTTTCTTTGTCTTTGGGATACCTGCCGAAGCCTAATGAATTTTTGGAGTCAAAATCATGACACGAACTCATTAAAAAAAAAATTCCAACCTAACTCAACAAAAATCAAATCTACTAGTAAGTTACACGGATTTAAAAATGACTTACTCTATTTATGGATTTATGGACAAGCTGGAGTTTGAAAAATGAGGATCTTTATTAACTTTCATTATTAACATTGTAAAACGGGCTCTTCTTTTTTCTTTTATTGCTATACCTTACCTGGTATAGCAATAAAAGAAAAAAATAAAGGAGTCTTTTCTTGCCCTAACATTCAATTACTAAATTAAATTAATTTAATTAATATATTTATATAATATATTTATATTCATTTCTAAATGAATATAGAAGTATAATTCGAAATTAATATAGAATAGAATTCTATAGAATAGAAGTATAATAGAATAGAACTATAATTTAGTTAATAGTTAATATAAGATCCTATTCTATTAATGTTTAATATTATTTATTATATTATATTTATTATTTATTATTATTTATTATTAAATTTAGAATAATATATATATTCCATATTATATAGGTAGAATAGGTAGAGGTACTCTATTACATATAGAATATAGGTATAGTATTTTCTATTTTTATATAGATTAGTATTTTATTAAATATTAAAAATTCTATAATTCTATTTTAAATTCTTTTTTTTTTTATTTTTATAGAGAATCCGAAGTGAGATGAAAAATAGAGAAAAAAGTCTTATTTGTACTTATTTGTATAAGGTATAAGAGAAATAGCAATATATATTTATAATTGATATCGAAATAAAATTGAAGTAAATGGAACAATTCGAGTCGATAAATCTTGAAATGAGACATGTACCAAAGCAAACAAAACTAAGCAGTTCAATCAAAATAAATTGTTATTTTGACTAAACAGTTATGAATGAGTTGACAATTTATTTCAATTCGACTCGAATAATCTAGTATATTTTCTACATTCATAGGAGTGCACCCATGTTTCTGCTTTACGAATATGATATTTTCTGGGCATTTCTAATAATATCAAGTGTTATTCCTATTTTGGCATTTCTAATTTCGGGCCTTTTATCCCCAATTAGAAAAGGACCAGAGAAACTTTCTAGT